ACAGAAATTGTGCATGCATAGGAATTTAGTAAACTACTGGGATCTTAGTTATTAACTGTTTATTATTAGCTATTCAGAACATAATTAATATGCCATAACATAATGAAATGAATACGAACATAGAAAAATGGATATATAGAATATCAAATATTTCATATTTATTTGATATTCTAGGACATAACATAAAGAACATAACAATTTGAAGATTACGATTAATAGTTAATAGAATATATTTCAATTTATTTATTTATCAAATAATTTTTCAAATATATGTTTATCAATAAAACAATATCTTCATCTTAATTAGTTCTTAATTAGTATAGTAAGAATCTCTTTTTTCAGTTTTAAATTCAAATATCATTTACTTTTTTTATTTTTTTTTTCTATTCTTTATATATTATAGATATTATATATCTATATATTATAGAATATCTTATATTCTATTTATATACTAATATTAGAATTCGAAAAAAAAAGATTCTAATTTATTAGAATTTATAATAATGAATAATTAGATTACAGTAAACAGTAATTTATATTACAATATTCTTATACATTAAGATTAAATAATATGTATAATGTATAGATTTATACATTAGAATTCTATAAGAATTCTATAAAATTGGATTTTCAAAGTAAATTTTTTATAAGTAATTCGAAATTCGAGATTTCTATCGAATTTCGAATTTATTAGATAGAATCAAAAAATATTCTTCGAATTACTACATGAATGTATAATTCTAAATTAATAGAATGATTCTTTATAGCCATTAGATTAGTTATAACTATTCTAAATTAATAAAATAAATGTATTTTTTATAAAAAAAATGAAAGAAAAGAGAAAGGCCCAATCCAGATCATAATGAAAGATTCCCTTGTTTTCATTCGGAAAGATAAAAACTAAGACGAAAAAAAAAGAATCGACCGTTCGAGTATTCCAAATTGCATGAAAAAAATGATGGAAGGAGGGGCATAGAAAATAGATAGATATGTGGTTTATATCTATGTATATTGAATTGCAAATACAGAAATAATAGAATCATTTCTGATTCGACAAAATTACGGGTATCCGAGATAGATGAAAGAAAATAAGTCAAATAGGAGGAAACATTTTTCAATATAGAAATCCATTTCTAATGAATTCAACAGTTCCGACATAATTCTCATAATAAAAATGAAAAGCATCCTAATGAGATCCTAATCTCAAAGAAAAAAGGGGGGTATGGCGAAATTGGTAGACGCTACGGACTTAATTGGATTGAGCCTTGGTATGGAAACTTACTGAGTGATAATTTTCAAATTCAGAGAAACCCTGGAATTAACAATGGGCAATCCTGAGCCAAATCCTGTTTTCCGAAAAAAAAGTTCAAAAAGCGAGAATAAAAAAGGATAGGTGCAGAGACTCAATGGAAGCTGTTCTAACAAATGGAGTTGACGACATTTCCTTTCGTGTTAGAAATAGAAAAGAAAGGAATCCTTCCATCGAAATTCAAGAAAGGAAGGGATAAACATATAAAGTATAAACAAATATATAGACGTGTATGTACTGAAATACTATTTCAATTGATTAATGAAGACTCCCCATCTCTATTTGTGAATATTTATACCACAAATGATAGATGTGAATCAAATCAATTCCAAGTTGAAGAAAGAATGGAATATTCATTGATCAAATCATTTACTCCATCATAGTCTGATAGATCTTTTGAAGAAAACTGATTAATCAGACGAGAATAAAGATAGAGTCCCATTCTACATGTCAATATCGACAACAATGAAATTTATAGTAAGAGGAAAATCCGTCGACTTTAGAAATCGTGAGGGTTCAAGTCCCTCTATCCCCAAAAGGCCCGTTTAACTCTCTAATTATTTATCCTATATCCTCTTTTTTTTTAGTTCGTTATGTGCCTTATTCAGTCTATTCTTTCACAAATGTATCTGATTAGAATTTTTCTTTTTCTTATCACAATCACAAGTCTTGGAATATGTGGAATATGTTTTGAATATGTAATTGAATTTATATATATGATACAAGTAAAGTACAATTTTTTTATAAACGTACAAATGAACATCTTATCTTTGAGGAAGGAATCCTCATATGAATGATTAATAATACAGAATCATTACTATTACTACTGAAACTTACAAAAGTCTTCTTTTTTTTTTCGTCTTTTTTTTAGTTGACATAGACTCAAGTAATCTCTTAAAATGAGGATGATAGGTCAAGAATGGTCGGGATAGCTCAGCTGGTAGAGCAGAGGACTGAAAATCCTCGTGTCACCAGTTCAAATCTGGTTCCTGGCACACGATTAATTTATCTGAGTATCTATTCCCAAAATTCATTGAAATGAATTTTGGGAATAGATACTTACTCATTTATTAGCAGTCTAGATCATGATCCATGTTTATCCATCTAGGTGTCCGGAGATATATTCTTTGTAGATGAGTAAAGAATAGATGTATGTTCTAGGTATATTCGATATATAAAGTATATAAAAAT